ATATATCAAATGAATATATTTATTATAATTTTAATCAAGATACTTTAATTGATAAGAAAACTAAAAACGACGAAATATTCAAATATTTTATTGAAAAAAAAAAAAATTTATTATTTTTATCTAATAAAATAAATTTTATAAATAGTCAAAATTTAGTTACTAAATGGTCTAATAAATTGAATAAAAAAAGTATTTATATATTTTATAAAACTTTTATATCTATTTTTCATAAAAATTTTAATAAAATTTCAAAATTATTCATTTATTGTCCAAAAACTATAAATATTAATAAAAAAAAAAATTTTAAAAAAATTATTTTAAATAAGAAGCTTTTATTAGAACAAATAACATTTAATATTTATTATAAATTAAATACTTATTTTTATCTTGATAAAATATTAATTACTAATTTTTTTATTAATTATTTTGATAAAAATAATAATAAAGTTTGCACAAAAATTTTTAATAACATTTTTTTCTCCCCAATATGGCAAAATGAAAAAACTTATTTTAGTTCGATAAAAATATCTAATAAAATTTTATTAAAATCTCAATTTTTTACAACAGATACATTAAAATTATTAAATTTTTTATATTATTCTCATCTAAGTTATAAAAAAAATATAACTTTTTATTTAGAAAAAAACAAAAAAAATAATTTAACATATACACAATTAATAAAACGTATAGATTTAGAAAAAAAAAACTTATCTAATAATCAATTAACTTTTTTTTATAAAAAACAAAATAAAAATTTAAATATTGAATCACAAATATATAAAACTTTTTTATCAAAAAATTTAAAAATTTTTAACTATCAAAAATTAGTGTTTTTATATAAATTTGACTTAGATAAATTATTAAATTCATTAGTTAAATTTAATCCAATTTTTAATAAAAAAATAATAAATTTGAAAACAATTAATTTAAATAAAAAACAAAATATTCGAAATACATTAGAACCGAAAAAGAATGCTCATGAAATAAATTATTTTAAAAATTATTTACTTTCTGAGTTTTTTATCAAAATAAAAAACGAAAATAATCAAATAATTAATTGGACTAATAAATTATTTATTATAGAGTATAATTCCAAAGCAAATTTAATGGATATTATTTTAGATAATAATATAAATAGAAATTGGAATTATGAAAAAAACAAAAATATATTTTCATCTTTTTCAAAAAATTCTATTAAATTAATTCCACAAACTAAAATATATCAAATATTGGAAAAATCCACTTTTTTTATAAAGTGGACTTTATTTAAAAATTATATACCATGGTTTTTTACTTTCAAATGGTGGAAGTATTTTAAAAGTATAGTTTTAAATTTACTTTCAGAATTATTATTAAATATCAATGATCAATTTAATTATATTTTACCAACAACTTTACAAAATAAAAAAAAAAAATTAGAGTATTTATTAAAAAATTTATTATTTAATTTAAAAAATAAAATTATTGGTAATTCATTTGAAATTTGGAATTTGCGTTTATTGAAACAAGTTAATGAATTATATAACAATCAACAAATTATATGCCCATCTTTTTATTTAAATCTAGTTATTAGATGGAATAAACAAAATATAGCAACTATAAGTTTTATTATTTTTAGTTATTTCCTCTTTCAAAAATATTTTTCTAGTTTATTAGGTTCAGATTATTTTGAACTATGGAGATATTTCGAAATAATTCAATATTTACTAGATTCTTCACGTGGAAGATATTTAGATAATTTAATTCATAATAATTCAATACAATTTATTAAATCAGAAAATTTATTAATGCATTTTTTTATAAATTTAAAACACTATATAAAAAATACTAAATTTTATTTATTTGAAAAAAAAAGAAGAAACAAATTATTAATTAATAATAAAGGATTAGACCTTTCTCGTAGAGAACGAAAACTATTAGTTCAATCTTTAATAACTGACAAAAGCATTGAGCAATATAGATCAAGATTTACTTCCAATAATAGTTCTATAAGTTTTCGAATTGATAATTCAATCGTAAAACAGCACAAATTGAAAAATTATTTAGAAAATTTGACTGAAATTTATCAAAAAAATTTAGTAAATTATCCTTTTTATCAATTTTATCTCGCAGAAAATTTAATTTTTCTATCTTGGTGGCAAAAATCGACTTCTTTAGATGTACCGTGGCAACGTAATACTTTAAAATCAACTTTATATAAAAAACCTATTCCACTTGAATTAAGACTTTTTTCTTCAAAAGGAATTTTATTAGTAGGTTCATTAGAGAGTGGACGCTCTTATTTGGTTAAAAATATAGCAGCAAATTCTTTGGTTCCTTTAATAAAAATATCTATAGATAAACTTCTATATAATAAACCTGATATTATAACTGAAAGTTGGATGAACATCTTAATGGAAAGTTTACGCAGATTAAATCTTATTTTGGAATTGGCAAAAAAAGTATCTCCGTGTATAGTATGGATGCAAAATATTCATGAACTTAATGTAGACCGATCAACTCAAAATGTAGAATCTGATCCAACTTTTTTACTTGGTATTTTCTTAAAATATTTCCAAACTAGTTTTAATAAAAAAAATACTCATAATATAGTGATTATTGGTTCCACTCATGTTCCTAAAAAAGTGGATCCTGCTTTAATTTCTCCAAATAGATTAGATCAATTAATAAATATTCGAATGTTTAATATTTTACAAAGAAAAAAAAAAATTTCAATTTTATTAAACAGTAAGCATAGTAAGTATTTTTATTCGAAAAATAAAAAATCATGTATTAATGAATTTGGATATAGAACCATAGGGTATAATGCACGAGATTTAGCAGGACTTATGAATGAAATTTTATTAATTAGTATTATTCAAAATCGATCTATAATAGAAAAAAAAACTATAAAATTAGCTTTTCATAGACAAGCTTTAGGTTCTACATATATAAATAATAAAATTATTTTTATGCAGAATTATAGTATACTTTTTTATAAAGTTGGAAAACTTCTTGTACAAAATTTTTTTATAAAAAATTCGTCTAGAAATCCTTTATATTTTGGTAACGATTTATGGAAAAAAAAATTTTATTATTTATCTAAATGGTATTTAGAACCTTCTCTTTTTGAATCAACAATAAAAGAATTCACTATTTTACCTCATATTTTAGGTTGTTTAGCCGGGTTAGCTGCTAGAGATTCTTGGTTCATATTAGAAAATAAACCAGATAATTTAATTTCACTTGATAAATATGCTGAAAATGACTTTTATTTAGCTTGTAATATTTTAGAAAGTCTTTTAATCGAGTTTTCATGGTTAGAAATATTTGAAGGAAAAAATACTAATAAAAAAAAGAATTTTCATTTTCAGTTTCAACAAAAAAATCCTTTACATATGATGAAAAAAGGACTTTTTTCGAGAATAGATCAAAATGCTAGAAATACGTTATTAAATAAATCTATTAATGAAATAATTCCTTATAAAAAAGAACTTTTTCAATTAACTAGTAGTATAACTTGGGCTCCCAAATTATCTCGCCTTAATTTTATTCGTAGTAATTTATTTAATTGGATAAATAGACTTAATGAATTTAAAATTACATATAATTTTAATTTTTCAAAAAAAAAGGAAAAAAAAGAATTTAATGGCTCAACAAAAAATTCTCAGTTTTTTGAAATTATTCAGCACAAAACCAAAGAGCAACTTCCTTATGAAAGGATTTTATCCCGAATAAGACGAAGAAATGTACAAGAATTAGAATTTCAGTTAGAAGATATTTTATTGGAAGAGCAATTTGTAATATTAGGATTTTCACGATTATTTACGGAATATCAAATGGAGTTTCGATTATCTAATAAACCTATGTTATTTATCGGAGGAAGATTTCTTTGGGATCCTACTGGTTTATTATTCCGAAATCATCCTTTTATTTTTGCACGACAAAATTTATTTATAGATGAAGAAATGCTAAGAAGATTATATGTTACTTATGGAGCAAGAAGAGAAAGAGAAAAATCTCGTTCAAGTCAAAAAATTAAACAATTTTTTCTTCATCGTGGATATGGTCGAGATTCCATAAATGACTTTTCTATAAATTGGTGGAATCAATTACCTTTTGTTGAAAAAAATAATATTGAAACTTTTAAACGTATTGAAGGAATTGGTGTTCAACTAAAACGCCCGCAAGTATTTACCCCTGTATATCTATATCAACGTTGGTTAATTGAAAATCCATCAGAAAATATGAATCGTTTTGAATTATTAAATAACCAACAAAGATGGTTAAAAATAAATAATTTATTATTTAATGATTCTTTTATTTATTATACTCTTTTAGAAATTTATCAATATTTATTAAAATTTTTTATGTTGCATCAATATTTATTAAATGAAATGACAAAAATATTATTTAGAAATAAATGGCTTTTTCAAAACGAAATTGAATATTTTATTAATAGAATTGACAAAATAAACTAGAAGTTACTTAATTTTATTCAAAATATATAAAATAAATAGAAAAAAGTAATAAAAAGTTTAATATACTAATAAAAAGAAACTATGGTAAAAAAAAAAAATTTTACCATAATTTCTTTTTATTAATAATTCGAAAATAGTTTGTTTAATAATAAAATAAAAATAAAAAAAACTTTTATTCAAATTAGCTTAATAAAAAAAGAAATACTAATAAAAGTTTATTAAAATTATTTAACTAGACATATCGGGATTGACGGGACTCGAACCCGCAACTTCCGCCTTGACAGGGCGGTGCTCTAACCAATTGAACTACAATCCCTATAAACATGTATATATTTATTATGACAATCTAAAAAGCTTTATGTCAAATTAATAATAGTTTATTAAATAAACCTTTTTTTTAGAATTTCCATTTTTATAAAAAAAAATTAATTTGATTAAAAGATAGACAAAAATAAAAAAAATATATATATGTAAAATTTTTATGCTTATAAATTTTGGGCCGAGCTGGATTTGAACCAGCGTAGGCATTGCCAGCGGATTTACAGTCCGTCCCCATTAACCACTCGAGCATCGACCCAAAAAAAAAAAAAAAAATAACAAAATTAGACTAAGAAATAACTTTGTTATTTTTTTTTTTCAACTATTATAATTTACAATTATATGAAAAACTTTATGTAATAATGAACTATTACATAGATTTTTTAATAATACCCCCAGGGGAATTCGAATCCCCGTCGCCTCCTTGAAAGAGAGGTGTCCTAGGCCACTAGACGATGGGGGCTAAATCCTCATATTTATGTTACTCAATTCTCCATTTACTGTCAATAGTTAATAGGATGCTTGATTTCTTTAATCATAAATAATTACAAAAATATTTTGATAGAAACGTTAGATAATAATAAATGACAAAAACGCTTAAATTTGAAAAAAAGTTAGATGAAGTTTTGATTTAATTTTAAGTAATAAAACTTGAGTTGACAAATATATCTTTTTTATTACAAACTTCATTTATATTTCTTTTTTAATAAATTAGCAAAATTGCCCTTTTAACTCAGTGGTAGAGTAACGCCATGGTAAGGCGTAAGTCATCGGTTCAAATCTGATAAAGGGCTTATATATTTATACTTAAATAAAAAATTTTAAATTCTTTAATAAATAAAAATAATAAAATATTAAATTTTGGTTAACTAAATAATTACTTTTTATAAAATATTATGACTAATTGGATATAAGACAATTAATTGATATAATATATAATTGATAAATTAATTATAAATTAATAACACTAATTTTATAATAAAATTTCTATTTATTTCCACAAAAAATTATTTTAAATATTCAAATAATACTTTAGTAAATTTAAAGATTTTTATTATAAATAAATTGGCTATTCTTATAATAGATTTTACTAAAAAAAAGATGAGATGAAAATCAAATTTGAGTTAAAGGGACATGCGAAAACATAAATAATAAAGAAAAGAAAAGTTTACCTATCTTCCAAATTTTTAGTTGTTTAAAATGGAGAAGAGTTAAAAAAAAAAAAATAAAAATTAAATAATATTTTTATTTTTATGTTTAATAAGGTACTTAATAATGATTGAAATAGTTGAATAGGAGAATCACTATGACTATAGCCATTGGAAAGTCTTCCAAAGAACCAAAAGGTTTGTTTGATAGCATGGATGACTGGCTACGAAGAGACCGTTTTGTATTTGTAGGTTGGTCTGGTCTATTACTTTTTCCATGTGCTTATTTCTCTTTAGGTGGATGGTTTACAGGTACAACTTTTGTTACTTCATGGTATACTCATGGATTAGCTAGCTCTTATTTAGAAGGCTGTAATTTTCTAACTGCTGCAGTTTCTACTCCTGCTAATAGTTTAGCACATTCTTTATTGCTATTATGGGGTCCTGAAGCACAAGGAGATTTTACTCGTTGGTGTCAATTAGGAGGTTTATGGACTTTCGTTGCTCTTCATGGTGCTTTTGCACTAATAGGTTTTATGTTGCGCCAATTCGAGCTAGCTAGATCTGTACAATTACGTCCTTATAATGCAATTGCTTTTTCTGGTCCAATTGCTGTTTTCGTTTCTGTATTTTTAATTTATCCTCTTGGCCAATCGGGTTGGTTTTTTGCACCTAGCTTTGGTGTAGCAGCCATCTTCCGATTTATTTTATTCTTTCAAGGTTTTCATAATTGGACTTTAAACCCTTTTCATATGATGGGAGTTGCTGGAGTTTTAGGGGCAGCGCTTTTATGCGCCATTCATGGTGCAACTGTCGAGAATACTTTATTTGAAGATGGTGATGGTGCAAATACATTCCGTGCTTTTAATCCAACTCAATCTGAAGAAACTTATTCTATGGTCACAGCTAATCGTTTTTGGTCTCAAATTTTTGGTGTTGCATTTTCCAATAAACGCTGGTTGCATTTCTTTATGTTATTCGTACCAGTAACTGGTTTATGGATGAGTGCTATTGGAGTTGTTGGTCTGGCTTTAAATCTAAGAGCCTATGATTTTGTTTCTCAGGAAATTCGTGCAGCGGAAGATCCTGAATTTGAAACTTTCTATACTAAAAATATTCTTTTAAATGAAGGTATCCGTGCTTGGATGGCAGCCCAAGATCAGCCTCATGAAAATCTTGTATTCCCCGAGGAGGTTCTACCCCGTGGCAACGCTCTTTAATGGAACCTTATCTTTAAGTGGTCGTGATCAAGAAACCACTGGTTTTGCTTGGTGGGCCGGTAATGCGAGACTTATTAATTTATCTGGTAAATTATTAGGCGCCCATGTAGCTCATGCCGGATTAATTGTATTCTGGGCCGGAGCAATGAATCTTTTTGAAGTAGCTCATTTTGTACCAGAAAAACCTATGTATGAACAGGGATTAATTCTACTTCCTCATTTAGCTACCTTAGGATGGGGAGTAGGTCCTGGTGGTGAAGTTATAGATACTTTTCCATATTTTGTATCTGGAGTACTTCATTTAATTTCTTCCGCTGTTTTAGGCTTTGGGGGCATTTATCATGCGCTTATCGGACCAGAAACTTTAGAAGAATCTTTTCCATTTTTTGGGTATGTTTGGAAAGATAAAAATAAAATGACTACTATTTTAGGTATCCATTTAATTTTATTAGGTGCTGGCGCTTTTCTTTTAGTATTTAAAGCCTTATATTTTGGAGGTGTTTATGATACTTGGGCTCCAGGGGGGGGTGATGTGAGAAAAATTACAAATCTTACCCTTAACCCTAATGTTATATTTGGTTATTTACTTAAATCACCTTTTGGTGGAGAAGGATGGATTGTTAGTGTAGATAATTTAGAAGATATTATTGGAGGGCATGTTTGGTTAGGTTCTATTTGTATTTTTGGTGGAATTTGGCATATTTTAACAAAACCATTTGCTTGGGCTCGTCGTGCTCTTGTTTGGTCAGGAGAAGCTTATTTATCTTATAGTTTAGGGGCAATTGCTGTTTTTGGTTTTATTGCTTGCTGTTTTGTTTGGTTTAATAATACTGCTTATCCAAGTGAATTTTATGGTCCTACTGGGCCAGAAGCTTCCCAAGCGCAAGCTTTCACTTTTTTAGTTAGAGACCAACGGCTTGGAGCTAATGTAGGTTCTGCTCAAGGACCTACTGGTTTAGGTAAATACCTTATGCGTTCTCCAACTGGAGAGATTATTTTTGGAGGAGAAACCATGCGTTTTTGGGATCTTCGTGCTCCATGGTTAGAACCTTTACGAGGTCCTAATGGATTAGATTTAAGTAAATTGAAAAAAGATATTCAACCTTGGCAAGAACGACGTTCTGCAGAATATATGACTCATGCCCCATTAGGTTCTTTAAATTCCGTAGGTGGTGTAGCTACTGAAATCAATGCAGTAAATTACGTTTCTCCACGAAGTTGGCTAGCTACTTCCCATTTCGTGTTAGGATTCTTTTTCTTTGTAGGTCATTTATGGCATGCGGGAAGAGCGCGTGCGGCTGCAGCTGGATTTGAAAAAGGAATTGATCGCGATTTTGAGCCTGTTCTTTCTATGACACCTCTCAACTAATAATTAAAAAAACAAATTAATTATTGATAATTCAATTGATAATTAAAAATGGTTCGGCTTTTTTAGTCGAGCCATTTTAATAAAATTTAAGTATTTTTCATAAAAACGATTAATTTGGAATAAAGTTCGGAGGAGAGAGAGGGATTCGAACCCTCGATAGTTTCTGAAAACTATGCCGGTTTTCAAGACCGGAGCCATAAACCACTCGGCCATCTCTCCTATTTTTTTAGGTGAAAAAAAGAGTAAGGTCACTAATTATACAATAATAAAAATTTATTTAACAGTATTGTTACATAAATAAAAAGTAAATCTTAAACTTTTGAATTAAAAAAAAAATTTGAAATAGTTTTGACTCAGTAAGTAAATAATTACTAGAAAAGGATTAATGGTATAACTTATTTTATATTTTTTAACTTGGAGAATCACAACCATGACTATTGCCTTTCAGTTGGCTGTGTTTGCATTAATTGCTATTTCGTTTCTATTAGTAATTGGTGTACCTGTTGTGCTTGCCTCTCCCGATGGTTGGTCAAGTAGTAAAAATGTTGTGTTTTCAGGTGCTTCATTATGGATTGGATTGGTTTTTTTGGTTGGTGTTCTCAATTCTTTCATATCATAGAATTTTATTTTTATTATACGAAATTAAAAATGAAATAAAATAAAATGTTTTTATTTCCCTCCCTCTGTAGACTTTATATTATAAGTTCTAAAAGGTATTTCATACAAGTCCTCTGATAGAAAATAAATATTTTCTACTAGGGAGGGTTTTTTTATTTCATTTTATTTCAAATTATTTCAATTAATTATTTAATAAAAAAAAATTTAATAAATAATTGACTATATTAAAAAAAAAGTATATATATATACATATTTTGTATATATCTAGATTATAATTGCGGGTATAGTTTAATGGTAAAATTCCTCCTTGCCAAGGAGAATATGCGGGTTCGATTCCCGCTACCCGCCTTTTTTCATTATTTCCAACTAAATAATGACAGTAAAAAAAAGTTTAAAAATAATGAGAAACTAAAATATATATTTATACATATATATATATATATATATTCTTTTAATATTTTATACTATATAGCGGAGACAGGATTTGAACCTATGACCTCAAGGTTATGAGCCTTGCGAGCTACCAGGCTGCTCTACTCCGCGTTATGGAATAATAACATATTTCTAATTGATTAAACAATTACTTTTTTATTTTAATCATGAAACCCCCCAACTAGAATTAGAATTTTAAATTAGGGGGACTTTTTAATTATAATTTTTTTTTTCGCGTCTCGTCAAAAATTTTCACCAACTAGATTTTGTTATTCCGGGTATAAAGCATGCATGAGCCATTTCTCGTAATACATGTCTAGATAAACCAGAATCACGATAAATTGCTCTGGGCCTTCCAGTTAAAAAACAGCGACGATGAAGTCTTGTAGGTGCACTGTTACGTGGTAAAGTTTGTAATTGTTTTTGAAATTCCCATTTTTCATCCAAAGATAAAGTTTCCTTTATTTTTTTTTTCATAGATTGACGAAATTTTTGGTATTTTTTTTCTAATTTTTGTTTTTTTTTTTCTCTTTCAATAAGACTTTTCTTTGCCATAATTTTCTTTAATGAGTAAAATATTTTTTTAGTTAAAAAAAGTGAAATAAATTAATTTTTTTTTTCATCTTTTTTTTTCATTTTATCCTATTTTGTTATATTTTTTTTTTCTATACTAAATAGGATAGATGCTAGTGTTAAAACTAAACTCTATCCTATTTAATAAATTTTTTTTATCTTATTTAATTTTAATGATTATTAACCAAATTTACCTGATGTAGAAGCAATCAGAAAAGCAGCATAAGTAAAGATATAACCTACTGAGAAGTGGGCTAAACCAACTAACCGTGCTTGAACAATAGAAAGAGCTACCGGTTTGTCTTTCCAACGAACTAGATTAGCTAAAGGCGTACGTTCATGAGCCCAAGCCAAAGTTTCAATAAGTTCTTGCCAATATCCACGCCAAGAAATTAAGAACATGAATCCAGTAGCCCAAACGAGATGTCCAAATAAAAACATCCATGCCCAAACAGATAAACTATTCATACCAAATGGATTATACCCATTAATAAGTTGTGAAGAATTTAACCATAAATAATCTCGTAACCATCCCATTAAATATGTAGAAGATTCATTAAATTGAGCTACATTTCCTTGCCATAAAGTAATATGTTTCCAATGCCAATAAAAAGTGACCCACCCAATAGTATTTAGCATCCAAAAAACAGCTAAATAAAAAGCATCCCATGCTGAAATATCGCAGGTTCCACCTCGTCCTGGACCATCACAAGGAAAACTATAACCAAACTCTTTTTTATCTGGCATTAATTTAGAGCCACGTGCATCTAAAGCACCTTTTACTAAGATTAATGTAGTTGTATGTAAACCTAAAGCAATAGCATGATGAACTAAGAAATCTCCAGGACCAATAGTTAAAAATAATGAATTGCTATTATTGTTAACAGCATCTAACCAACCCGGTAGCCATAAAGTCTGACCAGAATTGAAAGCTGGACTATCTGCGGACGATAAAAGCACATCAAACCCATACAAAGCTTTACCATGAGCAGATTGTATCCATTGAGCAAATACAGGTTCAATTAAAATTTGTTTTTCTGGAGTACCAAAAGCAAGCATAACATCATTATGAACATAAAGCCCCAAGGTATGGAAGCCTAGGAATAAACTAGCCCAACTTAAATGTGATATAATTGCTTCTTTATGTTCTAGCATTCTTGCTAATACATTATCTTTATTTTGTTCTGGATTATAGTCTCTTATGAAGAAAATAGCTCCATGAGCAAAAGCACCTGTCATTATAAATCCAGCAATATATTGGTGATGGGTATACAATGCAGCTTGAGTAGTAAAGTCTTGCGCTATAAATGCGTATGGAGGTAAAGAATACATATGTTGAGCTACTAGAGAAGTGATAACTCCTAAAGAAGCTAAAGCTAGACCTAGTTGAAAATGGAGAGAATTGTTAATAGTATCATAAAGACCCTTATGTCCACGACCCAAACGGCCTCCTGGAGGAGTATGTGCTTCTAAAATTTCTTTCATACTATGACCAATACCAAAATTAGTTCGATACATATGACCAGCTATAATAAAAATAACTGCAATCGCTAAATGGTGGTGCGCCATATCAGTCAACCATAAACTTTGTGTTTGTGGATGAAATCCCCCGAGAAAAGTAAGAATAGCAGTACCTGATCCTTCAGAAGTACCAAACAAATGACTATTTGAGTCAGGATTTTGAGCATAAACATTCCATTGTCCTCCAAAAAAAGGTCCTAAACCTTGGGGATGTGGTAATGCTGTTAATAAATTATTCCATCTCACATGTTCACCTCGAGATTCGGGAATAGCCACATGAACTAAATGTCCAGTCCATGCTAGAGAACTTACCCCAAAAAGTCCTGATAAATGATGGTTAAGACGAGATTCTGCATTTTTAAACCATGAAACACTTGGTTTCCATTTTGGCTGTAAATGTAACCAGCCAGCTATTAAAAAAAGAGCCGAAATAAATAATAGGAAAAGGGCTCCTGTATAAAGATCTTGATTACTACGTAAACCAATTGTATACCACCATTGATATACTCCGGAATAAGCTATATTAACTGGACCTGACGCTCCGCCTCGAGTAAATGCTTCTACAGCTGGTTGACCAAAATGTGGATCCCAAATTGCATGAGCAATTGGTCGTACATGTAAAGGATCTTGTACCCATGCCTCGAAATTACCTTGCCAAGCTACGTGAAATAAATTACCAGAGGTCCATAAGAAAATAATTGCTAGCTGACCAAAGTGAGAAGCGAAAATTTTTTGATAAAGACGCTCTTCAGTTATATCATCATGACTTTCAAAGTCATGTGCGGTTGCGATACCAAACCAAATACGACGAGTAGTTGGGTCTTGAGATAGACCCTGGCTGAATTTTGGAAATCTTGATGCCATAATGCTTTTCAAATCCTCCTAGCCATTATCCTACTGAAATAATTCTCGCTAGGAAGAATGCCCATGTTGTGGCAATCCCACCCAGGAGGTAATGAGCTACTCCTACAGCGCGGCCTTGTACAATACTTAAGGCTCTAGGCTGAATAGCAGGGGCAACTTTTAATTTGTTGTGAGCCCAAACAATAGACTCAATAAGTTCTTGCCAATATCCACGACCACTAAATAGAAACATTAAACTAAAGGCCCAAACAAAATGAGCGCCTAAAAATAAAAGACCATATGCAGATAATGAAGAACCATAAGATTGAATTACTTGAGACGCTTGTGCCCATAAAAAGTCACGAAGCCATCCATTAATTGTAATTGAACTTTGTGCGAAATTTCCTCCTGTAATATGAGTGACAATTCCCTGATCGCTGATACTACCCCATACATCGGATTGCATTTTCCAGCTAAAATGAAAAATAACTACTGAAATAGCGTTATACATCCAGAATAAACCTAGAAAAACATGATCCCAAGCAGATACTTGACATGTTCCGCCTCTTCCAGGTCCATCACAGGGAAATCTAAAACCAAGATTAGCTTTATCTGGTATTAAACGAGAACTGCGTGCAAATAAAACACCTTTTAATAGTATTAAGACAGTTACGTGAATAGTAAAAGCATGAATATGGTGTACCAAAAAGTCCGCGGTTCCTAATGGAATTGGTAATAAAGCAACTTTTCCGCCTACTGCAACTAAATCACCACCTCCCCAAGTTAAACTCGTACTTGCTGTTGCATTGGGAGCTGTTAAACTAGGTGCTAAGGCATGGGTATTTTGTATCCATTGAGCAAAAACAGGTTGTAATTGTATAGCAGTATCTGAAAACATATCTTGAGGACGGCCTAACGCGCTCATTGTATCATTATGAATATATAGCCCAAAACTATGGAAACCTAAAAAGATACAAACCCAGTTTAAATGTGATATTATTGCATCACGGTGTCGCAAAACACGATCTAATAAATTATTGTATTGAGTTGTTGGATCATAATCTCTTACCATGAAAATAGCAGCATGTGCAGCAGCTCCAACTATAAGAAAACCGCCAATCCACATATGATGTGTGAATAACGAAAGTTGAGTAGCATAATCAGTCGCTAAATATGGATAAGGAGGCATAGAATACATATGGTGGGCTACTATAATAGTTAAAGAACCTAGCAGAGCTAAATTAATAGCTAATTGAGCATGCCATGAAGTAGTTAAAATTTCATATAATCCTTTATGACCTTCGCCTGTAAACGGACCTTTATGAGCTTCTAGAATTTCTTTCATACTATGACCAATACCAAAATTAGTTCGATACATATGACCAGCTACCAGAAAAAGAACTGCAATCGCTAAATGATGATGCGCTGTATCAGTTAACCATAAACCTCCAGTAATTGGGTTTAATCCTCCGCGGAAAGTTGAAAAATCTGAATATTCTGACCAATTTAGAGTAAAAAATGGGGTTAATCCTTTAGAAAAACTTGGATAAAGCTGAGCTAGAAGATCACGATTTATAATAAATTCATGAGGAAGTGGTATTTCCTTAGGATCTACTCCGGCATCTAAAAGTCGATTAATAGGTAAAGAAACATGTACTTGGTGTCCTGCCCAACCTAAAGATCCTAAACCTAATAGACCTGCTAAATGATGGTTTAACATAGATTCTACATTTTGAAACCAAGCTAGTTTAGGAGCAGCTTTATGATAATGAAACCATCCAGCAAGAAGCATTAAAGCTGCAAAAACTAATCCACCTATTGCAGTTGCATAAAGCTGTAATTCATTAGTTATTCCAGAAGCTCGCCAAAGTTGAAAAAACCCGGAGGTTATTTGTATTCCTTGAAAACCTCCACCTACATCTCCATTCAAAATTTCTTGCCCTACTATTGGCCAAACAACTTGAGCACTGGGTTTAATATGAGTAGGATCACTTAGCCATGCTTCATAATTTGAAAAACGAGCTCCATGAAAATACATACCACTTAGCCAAATAAAAATAACAGCTAGTTGACCAAAGTGAGCACTAAATACTTTACGAGAAATTTCTTCTAAATCATTTGTGTGACTGTCAAAATCATGAGCATCAGCATGTAAGTTCCAAATCCAAGTTGTAGTATTAGGACCCTTAGCCAAAGTTCTCGAAAAATGCCCTGGTTTAGCCCATTTTTCAAAAGAAGTTTTTACGGGATCTTTTTCTACCAAAATCTTGACTTCGGGTTCTGGTGAACGAATAGTCATCGAGATTCTCCTCTCTTCAGACGAGGCATAAGAAAAACCCACCAATAATGAATAGTAAACTTCTAAAAGATATTTATGATTTTTTTATCCAATTTTTTTTTCAGTTTAAAACTGGAGCAACTATAATACAGAAGTTACTTAGGGCAGGTATTCAAATTTATTATGACACATCTTTAAGGTGCTTAATGGACCATATTAATTTCAATCTTATTTTTAGTTAAAGTAATTTAAATTTATCTTTTATTATTATTTTTTTCTTTTATTTAAAACGCCCTGTTATTTTTAACCAATTTTGTGCTTCGATATAATTACTTGGAGCAAGCGAGATTGCTTGTTTCCAATAATCTGCTGCTTGGTTAAACCAAGCTTCGGATGCTTCAGAGTCTCCTTGCTGAATAGCTTGTTCTCCTCGGTTGGGATAGGTAAAAATATCTTCCCTTAGAACCGTACATGAGAGTTTCCTACCTCATACGGCTCATTTAATTAAATTTACTATATTTTTACTAAATTAAAAAATTTGTGCAAATTTTTTTTTATTCGTTTTTTTTTTATTAAATTAATGTTTAATAATTATTTAATGATTTTAATGATAGTAAGGTTTATAATAGAAATTTAGTTAATGAAATAAGTTTTAAATAAAAATTTAAAGAAAAGTTTTCGTTTTCTTTTTCTTTTATTTTTATCTTTTCTCCCATAAAAAAATAAAATTTTTTAGAGTAACTATCTTATTTTTAATTAAATTTTATTAGTATTTGATCAATAATTTAATTTATCAAAAATACTTTATCTCTTTGGGATCTGAGACTACACCGCTGCTTATTCAATTACCATTCAACTCAACTTTATTACATAAGTAAATTTTATAAGTAAACAGATTTTTTTATTGGATCATAAATTTAATATTAGATCGTTACGGTGCTTTTCTAACAAATTTAACTACATTATCCATAGAGGTTTTAGACTTTTCTTCAAATTGTTCTTTATTTTTAAATATTTTTAGATTTTATATTGAAGTTTTATTTATTACAGCTAATAAAAATCTTTTTACTGATTTATATGTAATAAGTCTCCACTTTTTTTTATTTATATTTATAATTTGTGGTAGTTTTTTACTAAAAAAATATATTATATTGATAGCCGCACGTAATGACAGATCACAGCCATATTATTAAAAGCTTGCGGTAAAGATGGATTTCGTTCTAATGCTTGAAAATAATATTCTAAAGCTTTTGCGTGTTCTCCATTACTTGTATGAATAAGACCTATATTGTATAGTATATAACTTCGATCATAGGGGTCAATTTCTAAGCGCATAGCTTCATAATAGTTTTGTAAAGCTTCTGCATATTCTCCTTCAGATTGAGCTGACATTCGTTACGATCGTCTATATAATTCTAAAAAAATAAATAAACTTCGTTTCAAAACCGTACATGAAATTTTCATTTCATACGGCTTCTCTTGTTTAATATATAAATGGGATTAATCTATAAAATTTCTAAAAAAAGTTTTACCCAATATAATAAATTGCCAAGGGCTAGTTTTTTCAGAAAATAGCTAACCATCCTTCTTTTAAAAAGGATTTTTATTTCAATTTTAAATTTAATTTTTAAATTTTTCTTTGTTCTTAATACTTTGTTTCTTAAAGGATTAGCTTTTTCAACAATCTCCGATGGTTATATGAGTACCCGATTTACAAATGAGATGGATTTTTGTTTTCCTAACCATAAATTTATTAGTAAATAATTTTTACTATTGCGTATAAAAAAATTTTATTTAAAATTTAACGAAGTTTTTGTGTTGTCGATTTCTACACGTAATGCTTTTCCAACTATGTATGCTTATAAAGTAAACTTAAAATTATAGCGTTAACCTTTTGCTTAATATTTTAATTCCTAGAAAATTGAAAGATTAAAGGCTACATTAATCGAGGGTACACGACAGAAGGAATTCTTTTTTCTAAAATAGCCTTCACTAAGTATAAGTTTCATATAATTAAATGTTTTCATGTTTTATTCCCTATAAAATTCATTTTAACAAGATCAAAAGTCAAATCGCACCATCTCTGTAATAACTAAAAGCTTCTTTTTCCCTTTGTGTAGTCGGAATTATTCGTAATAAAATATCAGCAACAATTGTAAAAGTTTTATCAATAAAATTATCATTTTTTTGAGATCGAGGCATAATCAAATAAATCTTTGGCAAATTTGTAATATTCCCTTTATTTGAGAATAAATCCATTAAATTTTTTTTTATAATAAATTTATTTAAATATTTAATATATATATTAAATATTTAAATAAATTTAATTTTTTAATTAAAAAAACTAAAAAACTTGCTATTCTACAAACTTATGACTTAAAATTATAGAAAATATTATAGGAAAGATGGCCGAGTGGTTGAAGGCGTAGCATTGGAAATGCTATGTAGGCTCTTGTTTACCAAGGGTTCGAATCCCTTTCTTTCCGGAGTTATAAATTTTTATTATGTATGTAATTAAAAATACTATTAATTCTTAGTTAAGCTTGACGAGAATAATATTCTACAACTAATAATTCATTTATTTTTAAACCAATTGATTCACGATCTAATATTTGATTAATTAATCCTTTTTTTTCTAAAGAACTATAAGTTAAATGATTTGGTATTTTAGATCTTTGATAAAACTCTATATTTTTATTAATTATAGTCTCAGATTTTTGTTTATTTTTTATAGTAATAAGATCCTGAGGTTTACACCGATAACCTGATATATTTACTATACAATCATTAACTAAAATATGTCTATGATTTACTAATTGTCTTGCTCCAGGAATTGTAGGAGCCATACCTAATCGAAAAATAACATTATCTAAACGCATTTCAAGTAATTGTAATAAAATTTCACCTGTGGATCCTTTTGCTTTTCTAGCAATACGTATATAATTAAGTAATTGTCGTTCTGTTATTCCATAATGAAAACGTAATTTTTGTTTTTCTTCTAAACGAATGCGATACTGAGAAATTTTTTTATTAGATGTTGATTGATTGATAGAACTAGATTTTAACTGGGGTGTTTTATTAGTTAGTCCTGGTAAAGTTCCCAAACGACGTATTATTTTTACACGAGGTCCTCGATAACGGGACATAAAAACTCCTTATTTTTACAAAAAAAAATTTAAATAAAGAAAGATAAAATAATAATAATAATCTTCATAATAAAAAGTAAAAGATATTTAATCAATTTATTTTTTTTTTATCAAGTTTTTTTACTTCAAATTTATTTAACTTTTTTTACCAAAAAATTATATATTTTTTTTTAGTCAAGAATATCATAACATAAGAAACACTACAAAAAAAATAATATTACTTTTTTTATATAAATAAACTTTTAAAAGGTTTTAATTTTTTTATTTCAAGATCTATTTTTAATAATATATTTATTATTAGAAAAAGCCCGCTATCGGAGTCGAACCGATGACCATCGCATTACAAGTGCGGTGCTCTGACCTCTGAGCTAAGCAGGCTTTATTAATAGAATAATAATAACAATTATTATTATTTTTTTTTAACTTTATTATTGTATCAATAAAATTTTAATAATGCAATAAAGTAGTTGAAAAAAAAAAATGCTGTTGCTGGATTTTATTAATAAAAAAAAATTATATATATCCATAAAGTGTTGCCTTAAAACTTATAAAATATTATAATTGTTTAATATAATAAAATTATATTAATTATAATTTTTTTTTTTATATTTTTATTTTTTAATTCAAACTAATAAAAAAAGGGGGTATGGCGGAATTGGTAGACGCTACGGACTTGAATAATTTGGGCATTAGTAGAAAAACTTACTAAATGCTAGCTTTCAGATTCAGGGAAACTTAGGTTGATAAAAATATAAGCAATCCTGAGCCAAATTTTATTTCGTTTGAGAAGGAAATAGGTGCAGAGACTCAATGGAAGCTATCCTAACGAATAATATTTTTTAAAATTATTTAAAATTTATTTTTTAGATATTAAGCGAGGATAAAGATAGAGTCCAATTTTACATGTTAATATTAGCAACAATTTAAATTGTAGTAGAAAGAAAATCCGTTGGCTTTATTGACCGTGAGGGTTCAAGTCCCTCTACCCCCAAAACTATAATTTTTTATTGACATAAACTTCTAGTTTATGTTAGGATAAGCCAATAAAAAAAGCCGGAATAGCTCAGTTGGTAGAGCAGAGGACTGAAAATCCTTGTGTCACCAGTTCAAATCTGGTTTCTGGCATTATAAAATTATTCTATATATTTTTTTATTTTTATTATATATTTATTTTATGATATATTTACATATACATTAATTTGTTTTATTGTCTTAAATTAGACAATAAAACAAATTAAAGAAAAATAAAAAAGTAGATCTCTAATTAATCTATTTATTCAAATAGAATAAATTTTTTTTACCTTCTAGATTTAGATTAATAAGCATCTTGTAACTCATAAAAATCCGGTACAATATAATCTTTACGTAAGGGCCAACCAATCCAAGTATCAGGCATTAATATACGTTTAAGACGGGGATGATTTTCGTAATAAATTCCTAGCATATCATAAGATTCTCGTTCTTGAAAATCTGCACTTTTCCAAATCCAAAAAACAGATGGTATTTTAGGTTTTTGTCTTGATACAAAAATTTTTATACATATTTCTTCGGGTTGATCTGCATTATTTTCTATTTTCGTGAAATGATATACACTAGCTAATAATCCACCAGGTGCTACATCATAAGCGCATTGAGAACGAAGATAATTAGAACCATAAACATATAAAGCAACTGCTATAGAAAGCCAATTTTCAGATTTAATTTGTAAAATTTCTACACCTTGATAATCAAAACCTAAAGGTCGATGAGCTAGGTTATGTTTTGCTAACCAACCAGATAATCGACCTTGTATTTTAGTAGTAGTAGAATTATTTGTATAAGTATCTAACATATTTAAGTTTTTAAAAAATTCTATTTATTTTGAATATTTTTTTTTATCATTTTCTTCTAATAAAAGAGTTAAATTTTTATTTTTCTCAATTAAAGCAAAATTTTCTAAAGTTAAATTAAATTGAGATTTAGAAAATTGAGGATATAATTGTTTATTAGATTGTTTATTATTAATAGTAGATACAAAATTAAATTTATGATTTAATGTTAAATATCTCTCTCCTTGTTTAAATTTATATTTATCTTTATATGTTTCTTGAGCTACTTTTTTACGAAGTTTTATTATAGCATCTATAATAGCTTCCGGTTTTGGTGGACAACCAGGTAAATAAATATCTACAGGAATTAATTTATCTACTCCACGAACTGTACTATACGAATCTGTACTAAACATACCTCCTGTAATAGTACACGCTCCCATAGCAATCACATATTTAGGCTCAGGCATTTGCTCATATAATCTTACTAAAGACGGTGCCATTTTCATTGTTACAGTACCAGCTGTTATTATAAGATCTGCCTGTCTTGGACTAGACCTTGGAACTAGACCATAACGATCGAAATCAAAACGTGAACCGATTAATGAGGCAAATTCAATGAAACAACAACTAGTACCATAAAGAAGTGGCCATAAACTGGAAAGTCTAGCCCAATTTGAAAAATCGTTAAAAGTTGTTAAAATAATTGAATTTGAGTTTTGTTTATTAGAGAGTAAATTTATAAGTGGTTTCATAGAATTATTAATTTGATTTTCATAATTGTACTCGTTAGAATTTAAGACCATTCTAATGCTCCTTTGCGCCATGCATAAACTAAACCTATGATCAAAATAAATACAAAAACTAAAGCTTCAATGAAAGCAAATAGACCTAATTCATTAAAACTCATGGCCCAAGGATAAAGAAAAACTGTTTCTATATCGAAAATAACAAAAACTAGAGCAAACATATAATAGCGAATTTGAAACTGAATCCAAGCATCGCCCATTGGTTCTATACCCGATTCATAACTAGTTAGTTTTTCTGGTCCTTGATCCTTATTACTAATAGGTGTCAAAATTTTAGAAATTGAGAAGATTAATATAGGAATAAAACTGGCTATTAATAAAAAAATAAAAAAAGAATTGTATTTAGGTAATAAAAACATTAATATACTCCTGTAAAACAAAAAGAACAATTTTATTTTAAATAAAAATAAAATTTAATTAATTAGATATTTTATTCATATATACATATGAATATTCAATATATATATATACAAACTATAAACAAATAAAGGTGATGATAATAATAATTCAAATACTAAATATTTTAATAATTTAGGGCTATACGGATTCGAACCGTAGACAATCTCGGTAAAATAGTTAAAAATATTTATTTGAAATGTATTTATAACTATTTTAAGAACCCAACATGCAGCTTTTATTGCATTGGGCTCTTCCATCAACTAAAAATAAATTTAGTTGTTTTGCTATCCTTTTTTTCTTACTTAAATAATGAAATAGCTCCGTGTGCTTAAATAATTTTTTGAAGCAATCCCAAAGTTAAAAAAAAGATTAATGTTGACATAGGTCTGCTTTATTTAGCATGGATTTACTCAGAATGAATTTCTATTACTTGCAGATTTTGAAACTTTATACACCTCAAAGCTTATAAAGTAAGAAAATAGAATATCTCGAGGTCCCCGTACTATCCTCATCATGCTTAGCATTGAATAATTATCAATTTTACCATATCAACTAAAAGATAAATTTTAATTTATTATAAATTAAAATTTAATTTTTTGTCATGCTATTTTTCTATTATATTAATTATAAAAGTAAGACAAAATATTTCATAAAATAAAATTTATTCTGAATCGTATAACACAATAAAATTTTTAAAAGCATTGGCGCACGTGTAAACGAGGTGCTCTACCGCTGAGCTATAGCCCTCATTATTATTTTCAACTAATAATATAATAACATAATTTCTTTTTTTTTGTCAAGACAATTAAAATAAAAGATTTTTTTTTATCTTATATATTTTTTAAATATCTTCATAAAAATATTGCTTATATGTTAATTAATGGGCTAAAATATTAATAGCCTACTTAACTCAGTGGTTTAGAGTATCGCTTTCATACGGCGAGAGTCATTGGTTCAAATCCAATAGTAGGTAAATAATTAATAGAAGAACTCAATGATATATAATCTATATACCATTGAGTTCACTAAAATTAAAAAGTTTATGAAATAGCTTCAATAGCTTCTAAGCGTGCTTTTGCCCTTTTCAAAGTTAAATTAGCTTCAATAACTTGTTTTCGACCGTTCGCTTGAGATAGTTTAGTTTGAGCTATCTGAAAAGTTTCTTGAGCATCTTGCAAGTTTATTTCATTAGCTTTTTCTGCTTCATTTACTAAAATTGTCATTTGATTATTGTCTATCATAGCAAAACCACCCATTAATGCCATAGTAGACCATTTTTCATTAAGCCGTATTTTTATAATACCTATATCTAAGGCTGTTAGAAGTGGTGCATGGTTGGGTAATATACCAATTCGACCACTGTTTGTAGATAAAATAATTTCTTGTACTTCCGAATTCCAAACAATTCGATTTGGAGCCATTACACGAAGATTTAGGGTCATATTTTATTAATTCTCCACTTGTAAGGTTGCAGCCTTTGCAGTAGCTTCATCAATATTACCTACTAAATAAAAAGCTTGTTCAGGAAAACTATCTAATTCCCCAGAAAGAATCATTTGAAAACCTTTAATGGTTTCACTAAGACTAACATATTTACCTGGAGAACCTGTAAATACTTCTGCTACGAAAAACGGTTGTGATAAAAAACGCTCAATTTTTCGTGCTCTTGCTACAGTTAATCTATCTTCTTCTGATAATTCATCAAGTCCAAGAATAGCTATAATATCTTGTAATTCTTTATAGCGTTGTAATGTCTGCTTAACTCCTTGAGCTGTTTCATAGTGCTCTTCACCTACAATCCAAGGTTGAAGCATAGTAGAAGTTGAATCTAAAGGATCTACTGCTGGATAAATACCTTTGGCTGCTAATCCTCTTGATAATACAGTAGTTGCATCTAAATGCGCAAAAGTTGTAGCAGGAGCTGGGTCAGTTAAGTCATCTGCAGGTACATAAACTGCTTGAATTGAAGTAATAGAGCCTTCTTTTGTTGAAGTTATTCTTTCTTGTAAAGTACCCATTTCTGTACTTGAAGTTGGTTGGTAACCTACAGCAGATGGCATTCTACCTAATAAAGCAGATACTTCTGAACCGGCTTGAACAAAACGAAAAATATTATCAATAAATAGAAGTACATCTTGTTTATTAACATCTCTAAAATATTCGGCCATTGTTGAAGCAGTTAATCCTACTCTCATACGAGCTCCAGGTGGCTCATTCGTTTGACCATAAACCAAAGCTACTTTTGATTCTGAAATATTTTCTTCATTAATTACTTTTGACTCTTTCATTTCCATGTAAAGATCATTTCCTTCGCGAGTACGTTCTCCTACCCCACCAAATACAGATACACCACCATGTGCTTTAGCAATATTATTGATTAATTCCATAATAAGTACGGTCTTGCCTACACCAGCTCCTCCAAACAATCCAATTTTTCCACCACGTCGATAAGGAGCTAAAAGATCTACTACTTTAATTCCCGTTTCAAAAATAGATAATTTAGTATCTAATTGTGTAAAGGCTGGAGCAGATCTATGAATCGGAAAAGTTGTACTAGCATCTACAGGACCGAGATTATCAACAGTTTCTCCTAGAACGTTAAAAATACGTCCAAGAGTGGCTTCCCCAACTGGAACACTCAAAGGAGCTCCTGTATCAATGACTTGCATTCCTCTCATTAAACCATCTGTCGCACTCATAGCAACAGCTCGAACCTTATTATTTCCCAGTAATTGCTGTACCTCACAAGTAACATTAATTTCTTGACCTGCTGTATTTTGACCCTTAACTATTAAAGAATTATAAATATTAGGCATTTTACCTGGAGAATAAGTAACATCTAATACGGGACCAATAATTTGAGTAATACGTCCTATATTTTTAGCAATAAGTGTTGAAGTACCAAAAGTGCGAGAATCTGTTTTCATAAAATTTAGAAGTAATGGATTAGTTGTTGATTATATTAAAAAAAATATTTAGTATCAACTCGATCATTTAATTATTGAAGAAAAAAATTACTTTCAATTAATTACTTATATATATAGATATAAGTATATTAAATAAAAAAATTAAAAAGTGTAAGAAATAAATATTTTTTACAATCTTAAAATAGTAGTAAATAATAAATATATTTAAATAAAAAAAAATTTATTTTTATTTTCAAAAAATAAATTAAATTAAATAATCGTTTATTTTTTACTATGTTTTTAATTAAATTTTATTTTTATTAATTAGTTTAACATTCGAAAGATTAGTAGGTCAATGCTTATACAAATAAGACTCATTTACTAAAAATAATCTGAGTTGCATCAAATGTAAAAAATACTATACAATGATAGTGTTTTGTTATAGTAAAATAACTTTGTTTAAAAATAGACAAAATCAAATACCAAAGATGTTTTTTTATAAGATTAAAAAAACTTATTTGTCGAGCAGACCTCATCCTTGCAAGAGTTATTAATTGAGTTGTAGGGAGGGACCTATGTCACCACAAACGGAGACTAAAGCAGGTGTTGGATTTAAAGCTGGTGTTAAAGATTACAGATTAACTTATTACACTCCAGATTATCAGACTACAGAAACTGATATTTTAGCAGCATTTCGAATGACTCCTCAACCAGGGGTACCCGCCGAGGAAGCGGGAGCTGCAGTAGCTGCGGAATCCTCCACTGGTACATGGACCACTGTTTGGACTGATGGACTTACCAGTCTTGATCGTTATAAAGGACGATGCTATGATCTTGAAGCAGTTCCTGGAGAAGAAAATCAATATATTGCTTATGTTGCTTACCCATTAGATCTATTTGAAGAAGGTTCTGTTACCAATTTATTTACTTCTATCGTTGGTAATGTTTTTGGATTTAAAGCTTTACGAGCTTTACGTCTAGAAGATTTACGTATTCCTCCAGCTTATTCCAAAACTTTCCAAGGCCCACCTCATGGTATTCAAGTTGAAAGAGATAAATTAAATAAATATGGTCGTCCATTATTAGGATGTACTATTAAGCCAAAATTGGGTTTGTCTGCTAAAAACTATGGTAGAGCTGTATATGAATGTCTTCGTGGTGGACTTGATTTCACAAAAGATGATGAAAACGTAAATTCTCAACCTTTTATGCGTTGGAGAGATCGTTTCTTATTCGTAGCTGAAGCTATTTACAAATCTCAATCTGAAACAGGCGAAATTAAGGGACATTATTTAAATGCTACCGCAGGTACATGTGAAGAAATGATGAAAAGAGCTCAGTGTGCTAGAGAATTAGGCATGCCTATTGTCATGCACGACTATTTAACAGGTGGTTTTACTGCAAATACTAGTTTGGCTCATTACTGTCGTGATAATGGTCTGCTTCTTCATATTCACCGTGCAATGCATGCAGTTATTGACCGACAAAAAATTCATGGTATGCATTTCCGTGTATTAGCTAAAGCATTACGTTTATCTGGTGGAGACCATATTCACGCTGGTACTGTAGTAGGTAAACTTGAAGGAGAACGTCAAGTAACTTTAGGCTTTGTTGATCTACTTCGTGATGATCATATTGAGAAAGATAGAAGCCGTGGTATTTATTTCACCCAAGAGTGGGTTTCTTTACCAGGTGTTATACCTGTAGCTTCTGGTGGTATTCATGTTTGGCATATGCCAGCACTAACTGAAATCTTTGGAGATGATTCTGTATTACAGTTTGGTGGAGGAACTTTAGGTCACCCTTGGGGTAATGCACCTGGAGCAGTTGCTAATAGAGTTGCTGTAGAAGCTTGTGTACAAGCTCGGAATGAAGGACGTGATCTTGCTCGCGAAGGTAATGAAATTATCCGGGAAGCTGCTAAATGGAGTCCTGAATTAGCTGCGGCTTGTGAAGTTTGGAAAGAAATTAAATTTGAATTTGATACAATTGATACTATATAATTTAAAATTTTTCTTTGACTTTTAGTTTTGTCGAAGTAAGTTCTTAAATTTAGTCAAATAAAAAAGGAATAAATTAATAATAATAATAAGTATAAAAAAACCTATAGGGTTTTTTTATACTTATTATTAACTAGAGATTTTAATTAATCCATTTTTTTAAGGTTTTGTAGCTCAGTGGAGTAGAGCGTATGGTTCCGAACCATGAAGTCGAGGGTTCAAATCCCTCCCAAACCATTAAATAAAGAATAAATTATTTTAATTAGTTTTTTTTTGTTTTTGTTAAACTTTAATTATTTTAATTATGGATTATGTTAAGTAAAAAAAAACTTAATATTATCGATTATTAAAAAATATTAATTATATAAAATATGTATTTACTGTTAATGTGAAAAGATTAAATAAAAACTACTAATATGTCTTTAATGAATTGGTTTGAAGATAAACGCCGATTTGGTGGTTTAATTGGAGCTTCTATTGAAAAAGCTACAAAAGGATATATTCTTAATGAAAGAAAAAGACTTAAAGTTAATACTACTAACGGATTATGGACTCGATGTGATAATTGTGAAAATATTCTTTATGTTAGATTTTTGAAACAAAACAAATATATTTGTGAAGAATGTGGATACCATTTACAAATAAGCAGTACAGAAAGAATTGAACTTTTGATTGATCGTGGAACTTGGCAGCCTATGGATGAAGATATGGTTGCTCGAGATGTTCTCAAATTTTCTGATGAAGATTCTTATAAAAGTCGTGTTATTTTCTATCAAAAAAGAACTGGTTTAACTGACGCTATTCAAACAGGTATAGGCAAATTAAATAAAAATTTAATTGCTCTTGCAGTTATGGAGTTTCAATTTATGGGAGGAAGTATGGGTTCTGTAGTAGGTGAAAAAATAACCCGTCTTATTGAATATGCTACCGAAAATTCTATGCCATTAATTATCGTATGCTCTTCTGGGGGAGCACGAATGCAAGAGGGAACATTAAGCTTAATGCAAATGGCTAAAATTTCATCTGTTTTACAAATTCATCAAGCTAAAAAAAAATTTCTTTATATAGCTATTCTTACATATCCTACAACCGGCGGAGTTACTGCTAGTTTTGGTATGTTGGGAGATATAATTATTGCTGAACCTAAAGCATATATTGCATTTGCTGGTAAAAGAGTAATTGAACAAACATTACGTCAAAAAATACCATATGGTTTTCAAGTTGCTGAATCTTTATTTGATCATGGTTTACTTGATTTAATTGTTCCACGTAACCTTCTAAAAGGAGTTTTAAGTAAAATATTTGAACTTTATGGTTTAGCTGCTTATAAAGAGCATAATAATTCTTTTTTTTAATTTAATATTTGTTTTATGAATTTATTTTTCTTTTTAATAAAAATTTTAATTAAATTTTTTTTATTCTTTTTAAATGTTATAATTTTTGTATAGATGCTAAAATTTTATATATTAATATAATTACTTTATTTAAATTTTAATTAAAATTTTAATATTTATTTATTTTTAAGTTAAGATTAAAAAATTTTTAAGTAATTATAAAAAAATATATTAACATCTTTTTTAGAAAAACGGTATAATTAACTTTCTTGTTTTTTTATAACTATTTTTTCTACAAATAATATTATTTATTAAAGGTAATTTTTTTATGACAGCTTCTTATTTACCTTCGATTTTCGTTCCTCTAATAGGTCTAGTTTTTCCAGCAATTACAATGGCTTCTTTATTTATATATATCGAACAAGACGAAATAATTTAAAATTTTTAGTAAAAAATTAATAAAAATTTTAGATTATTCTTATATTTCGTTTATTTATTAAATTTTAAATTTATACTTTTTAATCAAATTTCAATTAATAAATATATATATATATCTATATATAAATATATAGATATATATATATAAATGAAAATGACAAATTCTGATTGTAAAAAATCTATATAAATATTAATTTAATATATAAAAAAATTTAGTTTTGTTTTTTTTGCTAGTTATTCTATATATATTTCATAAATTTTTGGAGACGTCAATATGAAGCGTGAATCTGAATGGCTTTGGGTAGAGCCTATAATAGGATCTCGAAGAATCAGTAATTTTTGTTGGGCATTTATTCTTTTATTTGGTGCATTCGGATTTTTTTCCGTAGGATTTTCTAGTTATTTTGGTAAAGATCTAACACCTTTCTTATCATCTCAACAAATTATTTTTGTACCTCAAGGGGTTGTAATGTGTTTCTATGGTATTGCAGGGTTATTTCTTAGTTTTTATTTATGGTGTACAATTTTATGGGATGTAGGCAGTGGTTATAATAAATTTGATAAAAAAGAAAAAATTGTTTCTTTATTTCGTTGGGGATTTCCTGGGAAAAATCGGCGTATTTATATTAATTTCTTTATGAAAGATATACAAGGAATACGTATGGAAGTTCAAGAAGGTATTTATCCCCGGCGTATTATTTATATGAAAATAAAAGGTCAACAAGATATTCCTTTAACACGCTTTGGGGAGAAATTCACTTTGAGAGAAATCGAAGAAAAAACTGCAGAATTAGCTCGATTTTTACGTGTATCTATAGAAGGACCTTAAAATTAAAAAAAAAAATTTTAAAATAACTTTTAATTTGTCTAATTAATATAGACTAAAAAACTTTAATATTGTTTTTTTCCGTTTTAGCGAATTTTAATTAAATAGTATTTATGAAATCTTATTATGTGCAATTATATTTTTGGTTATCAAAAACACCATACCGTTCTTTGGAAAGAGCTTATAAAACAAGCAAAAAAATACAATATATAAAAAAAAATTATTTTTATTATAAAAATAAGAATTTATCTTCAAGACGGTCTTGGCAAGCCATAATGTTATATATAAATACAAATTTAAATAACTATGTATTTATAATATATTGCAGTCTTTTAGAATATAAAATTAGTTTATTTGTTTTAAGCATTATAAATAATTTAGTTTTAACTATATTAAATTTTTTTAATTCTTTTTTTTCTAAAGTTACTAATTATTTTATAGTTTTTATTAAATTTATTCCACAATTTTTAATGTTTCCACAGTTTTATTTTTTTTCTTTTTGGAAAAATATTCTAAATTTTTTTTTTTTTTTTCACCCAAAAACTTTCTAGAGAAAATTGAAAAGAAAATAGACAAAATTAAAATTAATTGTAAAAAAAAAATTATTAAAATTAAAACTTCTTTTATTTTAACTAATTTAGTAAGAAAAGATTCAAAAAAAATTGAACAAATGAATAAAAAATTAGCTTGGATTGAAGCTAGTTTAAATGATTTAGATACATGGAAGAATTATTATTCGTTTTCTTTTTTTTCTTTTGAAAAAAAAAATTTAAAAAATCCTTTATATTTCCTAAATTTTGAAGAAATTGATGTTACTACAGCGGCTTATGAATCTATAGGTCTTGTACCTCGTTCAATAACTCGTACTTTATCCGGATTTCAAGCAGAGTTAACAGGACAAGCAACTTCATTGGTTCTTCAAGATTTTCAAATATCTCGCTATCAGGCATTGGCTTCTGTACAATATATGTTATTTCTATTTTCTTTTCCATGGGGATTTTCTATTTTCTTCAAAATTTGGTTTTTAGAGCCTTGGCTCAAAACTTGGTGGAATACTTATCAATTTCAAATTTTTCTTAATTCTTTTCAGCAAGAAATAGCATTGAAACGACTTCAAGAGATAGAAGAACTTATTTGGTTAGATAAAATAATGGTAAATTCTTTGAAAGAAATAAAATCACATGATATTAATATAGAAATTCATCAAAAAACAATTCAGTTAGTCAAAATATATAATGAAAATAGTTTAAATACTCTTTTACAGTTATTAACAGATATTATTTATTTTATTATTTTAAGTGCTGTTTTTATCTTAGGTAAAAAAAGATTAGCTATTTTAAATTCTTGGATTCAAGAATTATTTTATAGTTTAAGTGATACAATGAAAGCTTTTTTTATTCTTTTATTAACAGATTTATGTATTGGATTTCATTCCCCTCATGGTTGGGAAATAGTTATAGGTTCTTTTTTAGAACATTTGGGATTTGCCCATAATAAGCATATAATATCTTGTTTTGTTTCAACTTTTCCAGTGATTTTAGATACTGTTTTTAAATATTGGATTTCTCGGCATTTAAACCGTATATCTCCTTCTATCGTAGCAACTTATCATACAATGAATGAATAAAAAATAAACATTTAATTATAAAATAATTTATTAATTATTAGTTAGTTCTTTTGATTATTAATGTAGAGTAGAATATTTTTGATTTATGATCTTCATTATTTTTATAATGGGCAGAATTATAAATAAGGATAACCAGTTTAGCTAAATATCCTATGAATTTTTTGGAAGAAAATAATTGAACTATGCAGAACAAAAATATTAATCACTGGATAAAGATAAAAAAGTGCGCGATTCGATTGATTTCGATCATAATCTTGATAAAAATGATAGCGTGGCCATCTATTTCCGAAGCATATCCAATTTTTGCACAACAAGCATATGAAGACCCTCGAGAAGCAACCGGTCGTATTGTATGTGCTAACTGTCATTTAGCTAAAAAACCCGTAGATATTGAAGTTCCTCAATCTATATTACCAGATACTGTATTTGAGGCTGTTGTTAAAATCCCTTACGATACACAAATTAAACAAGTTCTTGCTAATGGTAAAAAAGGAGCATTAAATGTAGGAGCTGTGCTTATTTTACCAAAAGGATTTGAATTAGCACCTTCAGATCGTATTCCGCCAGAAATGAAAGAAAAAATAGGTAATCTGTATTTTCAATCTTATAGTTCTGATAAAAAAAATATTATTGTAATAGGTCCTATTTCGGGTAAAAAATATAGTGAAATTGTATTTCCTATTCTTTCACCAGATCCTGCTGTTAATAAAGAAACAAATTTTCTAAAATATCCTATATACTTAGGTGCTAATAGAGGAAGAGGACAAATTTATCCGGATGGAAGTAAGAGTAATAATACTGTTTATAATTCATCCATTACAGGTAAAGTAAGTAGAATTTTACGTAGAGAAAAAGGTGGTTATGAAATAACTATTGATAGTTTAGATGGTCGCCAAGTTGTAGATATTGTGCCTTCAGGACCAGAACTTATTATTTCAGAAGGTGAATCAATTCAAGCAGATCAACCTCTAACAAATAATCCTAATGTGGGTGGGTTTGGTCAAGGAGATGCAGAAATAGTACTTCAGGATCAATCACGTATTCAAGGTCTTTTATTATTTTTTGCATCCGTTATATTAGCACAAATATTCTTAGTCCTGAAAAAGAAACAATTTGAAAAAGTTCAATTAGCAGAAATGAATTTTTAATTTTTTAATAAAAAAATTAAATGAAAGCGTTTGATTAATAGAATTTTTTTCTATTATGGATGATCATTATAATGAAATTCAATTTAGGTTTTTTATGTTTATATAATATGATAATCATTTCTTTAGAAATTGAATATTTTGAATATTATTATCTTTTTCCTTTATTAAAAGAAGTCTTAAATTATCATGGATATACATTAAAATTAAATTCTTTAAAAAATTTTACTCAACAAGCATTAATAAACACATATCAATTAACTAAATGGGGGGGGAGGTTTCATAAATATTATAATAAATTCTACTATAATATATATTTTTTTATGATAAAAAAAAAAAAAAATAAAAAATTAAAAAAAAGTATATATAATCAATACTTATATAAAAATAGAAATATATATGAAAATAGAAATAAAAAATTATCAAAAAAATCTTTTTTGTATTTGATTTTTAAATTAATTATATCTTATAAAAAATGGAAAGCTAATGAACTATACATAAAAATGGCTCATATTGCTTATTGTGAAAATATAATAGATTTTCCGATTAAACTTTTTAAAATGGCTCGTTTTGAAAAACAAACTTCTTTTTTTTTATTTACATTTTTAAGATGTAAATAAAAAAATATAGGTATATTTTTTTATTTATTATATTATTTATCTCAATATTCTAAATTTTTTATTATAAAAAAAAATTATAATAATAAAGAAATGAATTATTGTTTTATTTACTAAATTGAAAAGATACTATAAAAATTTATTGCATAAATTTTTATAGTATCTTTTCAATTTTATTATTATTTAAATAACAAAATTTTTAAAAAATTTTGTTTAATTAAATTTTTTTTTTTATTTTTTTTTCTAATTTATTTATTTTATGAATGATTTATATATATATTCAAAAATTAGATTATTATAACGATGAGCCTAATCCAGAGTATGAGCCATAAAAAAAGATACCCATTAAACCAATTACGAGAGTACCAAATACAGTACCTATTAACCATAAAGGAATTCTTCCGGTGGTATTTGCCATTTTTCCTATACTCCTTTCTTAATTTCATTTTTAGTTATAACTTAAAGAGAAAAAGAACAGTTATAAATATTAAATTTTAAATTAATTCCTTCATTCCAAATAAGGCAAAAGAATTTTTGTTCTAATTAATTAAAAAAATAATTAGAAAATAAAACAGCTAATACGAAAATCAATAACAAACCCCAATAGAGGCTAGTACGATTTAATTCTACACTTTGTTTGTTTGGATTTGGTTGTGTCATATCTTTATATTTTAAATAAAGTTTATTATTCAAATTTATCGTTGAATGAATTGCATTGCTGAAATTGATCCTAGAAAAAAAACTGTAGGTATCGCTAGTCCATGAACGGCTAACCACCTAACTGTAAAAATCGGATAAGTTCTATCTATAGTCATTGATACCTCCTAAAAAGATCTAGTAAATTCATCAACTTGTTCTAGTGAATTAAAACGACCAGTAATGAAAGGAACTTCTTGTCGGCTTTCTGTAAAATATTCATTTGGCCGAGGGCTTCCGAAAACGTCATAAGCCAAACCTGTACTAACAAATAGCCAACCTGCGATAAACAAAGATGGTATAGTTATGCTGTGGATTACCCAATATCGAATACTGGTAATAATATCAGCAAAAGGGCGTTCTCCTGTATTTCCAGACATGCTTAACTCCATATATATTTGTAAAGGCTGCGAAAAATTCCATAAAAGATTAAATCTAAAAAATTTTATAAAATATAGATCTTTTTTTAGCCTAGTTAGATTATCATTGTTATACCGAAGGTATTTTTGAAGCATACTAAATCAGTATATCTAGGGTTGTTTTAACGCAGCAAGACAAATAAAATAAAAAGATGTAAAAAAATTAAAAGTTTTTTAAATTTTTTAGTAAATTTAATTAATTTTTTATAAAACTATTAATTTATTGTGTAAAATATAACACCTTTTTTAGTATATTATACTAATTTAAATTATTAAAGTTTTATAGATTAAATTAAAAATAAAATTAATTATTATAAATAATAAATACTTTTAGTAGAAATTAATATACTTATATAAAAAAAATAAATTATTCTTATTAATTAAACTTTATATTTAATATTTTTTTTTTTCAACAAAATAAATAGAATTGAATTGAATTAAACTATTAATATAAAGTGTTATTAATATAATTAGTTAAATTTTAATTAAATTTTTATAAAAAATAGAAATTATCCGAAATAAAATAGTGGCAAAATTAGTTAAATCTGTTACTATAAAAAAAGCATTGAATAAAATAAAGTCAATGTTATATTTATAATTGTCATAAAGTATCTTCAATTAATAAAATTTGAATTAATAAAGAATTTAGGTAATTGTTTTACAAAAGATATATACTAAATTTGTTCTATTATCATTAGGATTTTTTTTATGCTTACTATAATCAGTTATTTTCTATTTTTGTTTGCTGCTTTATTTTTAGCTTTAGTTTTATTTATTGGTTTAAATAAAATACAACTTATCTAAAAAACTATAAAAAAGGTAATTTTTAAGGTCCCATCAATTTCATTGTATTTCTCGAATAAATTTTGAGATTAATAATAAATCTAGTTAGTTTCTAACTTAAATATTATTTTAATTAAATAAAAAATGGTTGAAGGATTACTATCTGGAATTGTACTAGGGTTAATTCCAATAACTTTAGCTGGATTGTTTGTAACCGCTTACTTACAATATCGACGTGGTGATCAATTAGATCTTTAATTCAGAATTTATTTCAAAATATTTTCACAATCACGCTCTGTAGGATTTGAACCTACGACATCAGGTTTTGGAGACCTGCGTTCTACCGGGCTAAACTAAGAGCGCTTATTTCAAATAAATTTTTTTTTAATAATAACAAATAATATTTTAATTTTTTTTTATTTATAACAAGAAAAAGAATAGTGTAACATTACTAATTACTTCAAAGTAGAATTTTATTATATATATATATTTTAGGGTAGGGATGACAGGATTCGAACCTGCGACATTTTGTACCCAAAACAAACGCGCTACCGAACTGCGCTACATCCCTCCCATAATTAATTATTATTTTATAAGTAATTGTATCTTATTTATTAAGTTTTTCCTATACTTGTTATTAATTTATCAATTTTATTTTTAATAAAATTTAAATAAAATTATTAAAGTTATTTTATAAATAAAATATATATAAAATATAGATAAATTTTATATATTTATATATATAGTAGCTATTCTTTTTATGTAAATAAAAAATTATATATAAATATTATTTTTTTCCATAAAAAAGGTATTATTTAAGATTAAATAATTTTAATTAAATAAAAAACTATAAAGTAAATTTTTAATTTATTTTTTTTTTTCTTAAAAAATTTAATTAATTATTTTATTATATAAAAAAAATTATAAGAAATATAACAAGCAAACTTAGTTTATTTAAAATTTTATAAATATGTATTATAAGGAGACCTACAATGCAAGATGTAAAAACGTATCTTTCTACAGCACCCGTATTAGCTACTCTATGGTTCGGATTTTTAGCTGGTTTATTAATAGAAATTAATCGTTTCTTTCCAGATGCTTTAATTCTTCCTGTTTTTTAAATAAAATATACTTTTATATAAAAAAAAATTTATATTAGAAATAATAATAATTTTTTTAGTTTTTTATTATTATTATAATTCACTAAAAAATTTAAATTTAATTGTTAAATTTTTTAAATATATTTTATAAATTTTAAAGATTCAATATTCGAGATAAATAGTATTATGGCTAAAAATAAAGATGTAAGAGTAACAATTACTTTGGAATGTACTAATTGTACTCAAAATAATGAAAAAAAAAAATTAGGTATTTCTAGATATACTACTCAAAAAAACCGTCGTAATACGCCTATTCGATTAGAATTAAACAAATTTTGTTCTTATTGTAATGAGCATACTATTCACAAAGAAATAAAAAAATAAATAGTTTTTATGAAACAAGCTATAAATAAATCTAAGCGATCTTCTCGCAGACGTTTACCACCAATTAGATCAGGTGAGATTATTGATTATAAAAATATAAATTTACTTCGTAGATTTATTAGTGAACAAGGAAAAATTTTATCTAGACGGATGAACAGATTAACTTCGAAACAACAGCGTTTAATGACTATTGCTATTAAAAGAGCTCGTGTTTTAGCTTTATTACCTTTTCTAAATAATGAAAATTAATTTAATTTTTTGATTTATTGTTGCCAAAGTTTTCTATAATTTTTTTAATTATTTATTAACTTCCCTGGAATCCAATTGCTCCAGGGAAGTTTTTATTTAATCTCTTTTTTTTTTCATTTCTTTATTATTCACTAACTTTTTTTAATATTGTAAAAAAACAATTGTAATCCAGTAAAGCTATTTGCGCAAGCACTTTTCGATTTAAAAGGACTTGATTCTGATATAAGTTTTGAATTAATTTATTATAAGAAATTCCATCATTTCGGGATGTTGCGTTAATCCGAGTAATCCATAATCTACGAAAATCTCTTTTTCTTTTATTTCTATCTCGATACGAAGAAGCTAAAGCTCGCATTCCTTGCTGATTGGCTGTCCGAAATAGTTTTGAATGAGCTCCCTGAAATCCTGCTGTAAGTGTAAAAATATTTTTTCGTCGTTTTCGAGCTACATATCCACGTTTAACTCTAGTCATTGATGTCTACTCTCATAAATTACTGATTGATTTTAATTAAGGAATAAAAAAATAATCTTTTTTTATTTATTTTTTATTCTTATTTTTCTAATTAATAGAAAAGTTAAATGAAAAATAAAATTAACAAATTTAATTTTATTGATTCTATTTTCTAAAAATTTGTTTAAAATAAAAAAAAAAAATAAAAACGAAATATATATATATATATAATATATATTTAATTTGATTATCACTATTTTTTAGTCATAAAAAAAATAAACATATATAAACTAGATACATAAAATTATTATTTTTTTTTTATTTTTTATAAAAAAAAGCTGACTTTTCTGGTGTAGAAAGTGAAAATTCTAATGGCTTTTGCTACTTTAACCTTCCTAACCATAATTTATTTAAGTTAAAAACCTTCTTATTCACAAAAGAATAGGACTTTGAAATAAGAAAAATAATGGATTCCATTGTTTCTATGATTTTTTCTTCAACGGTGAGGTCCTTTCTATATACCGGAGCTTCGTAAATTTAAAAATGTCATTTGTAATTTATATAATTTTCAAATTTTAGCTTTATTTTATTAACCAAATAAAGAAAGTATTAAAATCAAAAACTTTTTTATCTAGTAACGATATGTTATTTTGAGAGTTTGCTGAACAGCTGACCTTAGTAATCCGTTTTTGCAATCATACAATTATTATATAATAAAATTTATTCTTGTATTTTTTTTCGCTTAACACATCTGTAATTAAATCAATAGTATTGAAAATTCGCTTTTTTATCTTACATTAAAGTAATTGGATTTGCACCAATAAAAGCCATAAATTTTATTTATTTATTAAATAAATAATAGATTAGTAATTTGTTAAAATAAAAAAAAGTTCTTCTGCTATACTAAACTTTTTTATTCTTTATAATTTTACGATCATAACAAGTCGCACATACACTCTAGTACAAACTCCTCTTCGTTGAGGACATCCACGAAGGGCTGGAGATTTTGTTCTATTTTCTATTGGTTGTCTCCGATTTCTAATTAATTGTTGAATAGTAGGCATTTTAAATTATATGCAGAATTTATTGGTTTAAATTAATTTTAACCAGGAAAATATAATGTAAATTTTTTTATTTATTTAAATATATATATATATATATCAAACATATTTTAAATTTAGTTTTAAATTAAAAAAAAATTTATTTGAAAATTTAAGTATTCTCTATAGCTACAAGATCCACAATGCCATAAATTTTTGCTTCTTTTGCTGACATAAAAACATCTCTTTCCATATCTTCAGAAATAACCCATAAAGGTTTACCTATTCTTTGTACATAAACTCGAGTAATGTAATCACGAAGTTTTAGTACTTCTTCCGCTTCCATCATACACTCACCTGCTTGTCCATCATAATAAGAACTAGCAGGTTGATGAATCATTACCCTAATTATAAAATTTGATATAAAAAATTGTATGAACTGTACAAGTATTTTTTATATTATATACAGCTCCAAAAATAAAATAATAAAATATGTTTTGAAAAAATATAGATTAAATATTTTTTAATATAATTAACTATTTTAAATTTTATATACCATTTTTCTTTTGTTAAATACTATTATGGTTCTATTGTTTTATATTTTTTTTCATAAAACAATGCCAAAGTTTTTTTTTAATATAGTTAAATTTTAATTTAACTAAAATTTAAAATTTGTATTTTTATATTTTCTAATTAATAAAAAAGTAAAGAAAATTCTATTTATAACACTGAAATAAATAAAAAAAAATTAATTAATTATCTTGATATTAAACTTTCTTTTAAGATTATTTTATCAAGCTTTTTATGTCATGCTATTATTACCTTCTATGAGGCGTATACATTTTTTCACCAATTAAAAAAAAGCAAATATTGGCGCAAAGCGTGAGGTAACGCTATACGTTTAGTAATCTCACCCCCAGTTAAGATAAAAGATCCCATGGAAGCCGCTAATCCCATACAAATTGTATGAACATCTGGAACTACGAATTGCATAGCATCATAAACAGATATTCCAGCTAGAACAGCGCCACCAGGAGAATTAATATATAAATACATATCTTTACTTTCATCTTCTCCATTTAAATACATCATAATTCCAATGAGTTGATTTGCAATTTCATCATCTACATGTTGACCTAAAAAAAGTAATCTTTCTCGATAAAGTCGATTGTTATAATAAAATTTAATAAATTTTTTTTATATAACTGTACTAGCTTTTTTATTTGCCCAATACAGTTTAAGCAATTGAAAAAATATTATTAGTTTTTTATAAAAATTTGAATATTTTATATTTTTTTTTCATAAATATTTTAAATTATTATCATAACTTTGTTTAATAGTCTAAGTTCCTTTTTTATATACTTAGTGAACAGCATATTAAACAATTCATTTTTTAATATATTTATTAAATAATTTATTTTTTTTTATTTAAAATATTTTTGCATTTTATATCTTCTTTTTTTCACAAACGATTTTTAGTAATATCTTTAGGTTTATAATCTACTTCGGTAAAATTTTGTTAAGTCTTACCTACATATAGAAGTAAGTTTATTGCTTTTTTCTATTTTCTAGCAATTTTCAAAATAAAATTTTTAATTATTAAATTTAACTAAATTTAATTTAAATCTTTAACGAAGTTTAAATTTTTATTTTTTGTTTTACTAACCATAGAAAAGATGACTAAGCTTTTTTACTTAATAAATTTTATTAAGATATTATTTCATGCTATTAAAGTTTTAATAATTTATTAAGTTTAAAATGAAATAAAAACATCTAAATTTTATTAAATAAATAAAAGATGATGGATAATTTCCATATAACCAAATATGTTTAATAAACGCACTATACGTCGATCCAAACAGCATCTTCCTCTCCTGGAAGTCTAAAAGGCACTTTTGGAACACCAATGGGCATTTTTTTATTTGAAATAAATATATAACAACACTTAAAATGAAAATAGAAAAAAAATAAGTAGCTAACAAATAAAAAATTAGTTTATAATGTTATTAGGAAGATTATATTATATTTTTTTAATAATATTGTCATTATTATATATAATTTAATAATTATATCATATATAATTTATAAAAAAAAAAATTATTAAAGTTTAAACTGTTTTTATGAATTTAAACTTTATTTTATTTTAGTATAGTTATTAATTAATGCAAAAAAGTTACGTAGTCTCTAATTCTCTTTGAGAAAGGGGTATTTTCATGGGTTTGCCTTGGTATCGTGTTCATACTGTCGTACTAAATGATCCTGGTCGTTTAATTGCTGTACATCTAATGCATACAGCTTTAGTTTCTGGCTGGGCTGGCTCTATGGCTTTATACGAATTAGCGGTTTTTGATCCTTCTGATCCTATTCTTGACCCAATGTGGAGACAAGGTATGTTTGTTATACCTTTTATGACTCGTTTGGGGATAACAAAATCTTGGGGGGGTTGGAGTATTACTGGAGAAACTGTAAATAACGCAGGTATTTGGAGTTATGAAGGTGTAGCTGCAGTCCATATCATATTATCAGGGTTATTATTTTTAGCAGCAATCTGGCATTGGGTATATTGGGATTTAGAGTTATTTCGTGATGAACGTACAGGAAAACCTTCGTTAGATTTGCCTAAAATTTTTGGGATTCATTTATTTTTATCAGGAGTTCTTTGCTTTGCATTTGGGGCTTTTCATGTAACAGGTTTATTTGGTCCTGGTATATGGGTATCTGATCCTTATGGATTAACTGGAAAAGTGCAACCCGTGATTCCAGCTTGGGGAGCTGAAGGTTTTGATCCTTTTGTTCCAGGAGGAATAGCTTCGCATCATATTGCAGCAGGTATTTTAGGTATATTAGCAGGTTTATTTCATCTTAGTGTTCGTCCTCCTCAACGATTATATAAAGGATTACGTATGGGGAATGTCGAAACTGTTTTATCCAGTAGTATTGCCGCTGTATTTTTTGCCGCTTTCGTAGTTGCTGGGACTATGTGGTATGGTTCTGCTGCAACTCCGGTAGAATTATTTGGTCCTACTCGTTATCAGTGGGATCAAGGATTTTTTCAACAAGAAATAGATCGGAGAATTCGTTCTAGTAAAAGTGAAAATCTTAGTTTATCTGAAGCTTGGTCAAAAATTCCAGAAAAATTAGCTTTTTATGATTATATTGGTAATAATCCAGCTAAAGGTGGATTATTTAGAGCAGGTGCGATGGATAATGGAGATGGAATAGCTGTTGGATGGCTAGGTCATGCTGTTTTCAAAGACAGAGAAGGACATGAACTTTTTGTTCGCCGTATGCCTACTTTTTTTGAAACTTTCCCAGTAGTTTTAGTAGATGAAGAAGGAATTGTTAGAGCTGATGTTCCATTTAGAAGAGCTGAATCTAAATATAGTGTTGAACAAGTTGGTGTAACTGTCGAATTTTATGGTGGTGAACTTAACGGAGTAAATTTTAGCGATCCAGCCACAGTAAAAAAATATGCTAGACGTGCTCAATTAGGTGAAATTTTTGAATTTGATCGTGCTACTTTAAAATCAGATGGTGTTTTTCGTAGTAGTCCACGAGGTTGGTTCACTTTTGGTCATGCAACATTTGCCCTTCTTTTCTTTTTTGGTCATATTTGGCATGGCGCTAGAACCTTATTCAGAGATGTTTTTGCCGGTATTGATCCAGATCTAGATGCACAAGTAGAATTTGGAGCATTCCAAAAATTAGGAGATCCTACTACTAAAAGACAAATAGTTTAAATCAATTTAACAAAGTTTTTTTATCTTTTTTAATAATTTTTAATAAAAAAATAAATTTAATTTAATAAAAAAAAAATAATATATATATACAATTTTTTTTTAATGTTTTAATTTTCAATTAGTACGAAAGCTATCTCCATACTTCTCACTTATAATAAAATCTATGGAAGCATTGGTTTATACATTTTTATTGGTAGGTACTTTAGGAATAATTTTTTTTGCTATTTTTTTCCGTGAACCACCTAAAATTCAAACTAAAGGAAAAAAATAAAAACTTTGAAGTTTATTTGGTTTTTTATAAAAATAAAGAATTAGGTACCTTCCCTTTATTTTATATTTTAGGGAAGGTCTTCAATAGTTAACTTAATCTTCATGCTCTTCAAAAGGATCTCTAAGTTCTTTAGAGGGTTGCCCAAAAGCTGTATAAAGAGCATAACCGGTAAAACTCACAAGTGAACACGAGATAAATATAGCGACTAATGTTGCAGTTTCCATTTATAAGTAATTCCAAAAGAATTGTTTATTTTTAATTAATATAATAGTACACAAAGTTAACAAATCTCAACTAAATGCAATAAAATTTTATGGCTACACAAATTATTGATGATACTCCTAAAACAAAAGGAAAACGAAGTGGTTTGGGAGATATATTAAAACCACTTAACTCAGAATATGGTAAAGTTGCTCCTGGATGGGGCACAACACCTTTAATGGGTATTGCAATGGCATTGTTTGCAATTTTTTTAGTTATTATTCTTGAACTTTATAATTCTTCAGTATTATTAGATGGAGTTTCTGTAAGTTGGTAATATCCTAAAAAGGTTCAATAAAAAAATTTAAATTTTTTTATTGAACCTTTTTAGAATATTATTATTTTTATTTGCCAACAAAAAATTTTGTTTTATATATTTAAGGTAGTTTAATCGTGTAATTAATTAATTAAAGGATTTTATGGATTATGGGTGTGCGACTTGTTTAAATAAATGAAATTTAGAAATACAAAATAATTTGTTAATCTTAAAAAAAAGATTATTTTAATTTATTAGGTGTTATAAATAAAACATTTAAAGCATAAATTTTATATAAAATATTAATAAATATTTTTTATTTAAATTAAACTATGATTAATTTTTTTTTTAATTTACTAATAGAAAATAAAATTTCGTTACCCGATACCGATTTTTTTATTCAATTAAATTTTTTTTTGTTACAAAAAAGTATTTACTTATTATACTTTTTTTTCAGTCATCGGAATATAGTAAAAATCTAAAGTTTAATTATTTTTATCAAAATTTAAACAAGAAAATCTTTATGAAATTATTATTAATTATATTAATTAAAAAAATAAAATTTGAAGTAGAAGATTACTCAAAAAAGCAGTTGATACAAATAAAGCAAACTTGAGATAAAATAATAAAAAAAATTATATATATAAATATATATTTTATTTTTTTATATTTAAGCCGTATGAAACAAAATATCATTTACGGTTTTTAGAGAAGAAATACATAAAAGTTTATCTATCCCAATAGAGTATATGATTGGTTTGAAGAACGTCTTGAAATTCAAGCAATTGCAGATGATATTACTAGTAAATATGTACCCCCTCATGTCAATATATTTTATTGTTTAGGAGGTATTACTTTAACTTGTTTTTTAGTGCAGGTAGCAACTGGATTTGCTATGACCTTCTATTATCGTCCAACAGTTACTGAAGCTTTTGCCTCTGTTCAATATATTATGACCGAAGTTAATTTTGGTTGGTTAATCCGCTCAGTTCATCGATGGTCGGCGAGTATGATGGTTTTAATGATGATCTTACATATATTTCGTGTTTATCTAACAGGAGGTTTTAAAAAACCTCGTGAATTAACTTGGGTTACTGGTGTTATTTTAGCAGTATTAACAGTTTCATTTGGTGTAACTGGGTATTCTTTACCTTGGGATCAAATTGGTTATTGGGCTGTTAAAATTGTAACAGGTGTACCTGAGGCTATTCCCGTCATAGGATCTCCATTAGTAGAATTATTACGTGGAAGTGTTAGTGTAGGTCAATCTACATTAACTCGTTTTTATAGTTTACATACTTTTGTATTACCCCTTTTAACTGCAGTTTTTATGTTAATGCATTTTTTAATGATTCGCAAACAAGGTATTTCTGGTCCTTTATAAATAATTAGAATATAATTTTAATAAAATGGTATAATGTAGTAATTTTTTTAATAACAAAAAAATTACTATAAATAAAAATTATTTATTGCTATAAATTTTTTTTAAAGACTTACGATCATAAAAAATTTATGGATTTTTTATATTTTATTTAAAATTTTTATTTAACTAAAATATATGTTTACTTTTTGAGAGAAATTTAATTATGGGAGTGTGTGACTTGAATTAATTATTAAACTTTATAGATTTCTTAATCTATTACATTATAAAAATTCTAAAAATAATATGTGTTATTATCCCAAATTATTTAGAAAAGATGAAAAAATAAAAAAACTTGGGTAAAAAATAAATTTATTTTAAATAAAATTATTTCTATGATCTAATAAATTGAAAAAAGGCTTCGTAAAATTTAATAAATAAAAATATCTATTACATTTATATATATTTATTAATATTATATGATAAAAAAACTACATTCATTTCTTTTGAGTTTTTGAATGTGAAATAATCATGGAAGTAAAAAAAAGGTCTAATGAGAAAAAAGTTAATATATTAACAAGTTAATTTTAAGTAAGTACATAATTTTAAAATAAAACTTATGAAAAATAAGACAATCCAATTAATAAAAATATTAGTTATTATTAAAAAAAAATATATACTTGGATTTTGAACGCTTTTTAATGAAATAAAATTATTTAATATATTTAATTTATATACTAAACAACTTAATTAAATAAATTTTAATTTTTGGATTTAAATAAAAATAGTTTGAGTTGGATGAATAAAACATTCATGTCCAATTCTTTAGGGGGAATATCTTTTTTTTATTGATAGCCTATCCTAATAACAAAAAAACCCGACTTAAGTGATCCTATATTACGTGCTAAATTAGCCAAAGGTATGGGACATAATTATTACGGAGAACCTGCTTGGCCTAATGATCTTTTATATATTTTTCCAGTAGTTATTTTAGGTACTATTGCATGTAGTGTAGGTCTAGCTGTTCTAGAACCTTCTATGATTGGTGAACCCGCAAACCCTTTTGCAACTCCTTTAGAAATATTACCTGAATGGTATTTCTTTCCTGTTTTTCAAATACTTCGTACAGTTCCCAATAAATTATTAGGTGTTCTTTTGATGGCTGCAGTACCTGCGGGATTATTAACAGTACCTTTTTTAGAAAATGTAAATAAATTTCAAAACCCTTTTCGTCGTCCAGTAGCAACAACAGTTTTTTTAATTGGTACTGCTGTATCCCTTTGGTTAGGTATTGGAGCAGCTTTACCTATTGATAAATCATTAACTTTAGGTCTTTTTTAAAGTAGTAAAATATTAGATTAACTTTTTAATTTTTTAGTAACTAGTTAACATTTAAAGTAACTTTTCTTTAAATGTTAACTAGTTACTAAAAAATTAAAATTATTTAAAACTTTTATAGTAAATTTATTAGAGCTTTTTTTAGTGTTTTTAATTTTTTTTAATAAATATTTGATTTAACTAAATATTTAATAAAATTTTAAACAAAAAAAAGCTACACTAGTTTTTTACAATATATTTTTATTTTATACACGTCGCTTTTTTGGAGGTCTACATCCATTATGTGGCATAGGAGTTACATCACGAACGAAATTTAAAATAATACCACTCCGGCGAATAGCTCGTAAAGCTGTATCTCGTCCTGGGCCGGGACCACTAATCATAACTTCTGCTTGTTTCATACCTTGATCGATTAAAACGCTAATAGCATTTTCTGCGGCAGTTTGAGCTGCAAAAGGTGTACTTTTCTTCGTACCTTTGAAACCACAAGCACCTGCAGAAGACCAAGAAACTGCTTGTCCCCTCATATCTGTTACAGTAACAATTGTATTGTTAAAACTTGCCTGAATATGAATAACTCCTTTAGGGATTCTACGTTTACCTTTTCGCAAGCTAATTTTTTTCACTAATTTTGGCATAATTATTATTGTTTATTTATTTCAAAAATTTATTGTATTTTAATAGCATATATATTTACTTTCAAATATACTTTAAAAAGTATTTAAATCTATTTTTCATGACTTTTATTAAAATTTTATTTAATAAAAAATTATCCTTGTTTTTGTTTGTGTTTTGGATTAGAACAAACTACCATAATTCGTTTTCGTCTACGAATTAACCGACAATTATCGCATATTTTTTTAACAGAAGCACGGACTTTCATTTTTATATTTCCTATTTTTATATTATTTATAATATAAAAAAAAATTATATTAAGTTTTTTAATTTATTATATTTTTGATATTTTTGATATTTTTGATTAAAAAAATAAATTTAACTATTTTGTGATTTAGCACGAAGACGATAAGTTATGCGTCCTTTAGTTGAGTCATAAGGACTTAATTCTACTTTAACTCGATCTCCTGGTAATATTCTAATATAATTCCGTCTTATTTTTCCCGAAATATGAGTTAAAACTTCACACCCATTGTCTAAACAAACTCGAAACATCGCATTAGGAAGTGATTCTGTAACTATACCTTCCATATCAATTAAATTTTGTTTCTTCATTAAAGGGAAAATCTCCTTTTTTAAGTTAACTAACGTTGTGAAATATAGTACTAGCTAGTTTTTTCATTTACAAAGATTTTCCTATGTAAAATATTTAAATAAAATGTAAATAAATTACCATACATAACATAAAATTTCTCCTCCAATTTGTTTTTCTCTTGCTTCTCGATCCGTCATAATACCTTGAGACGTCGAAAGAATAACGATTCCCATTCCACCTAACACTTTTGGAATTTCTTTATGATTAGAATACATTCTTAAGCCTGGTTTGCTAATACGTCGTAAAGTTGTTATATAAGGTTTTTTTTTTCTCCCTTGATATTTCAAAGTAAAAACTAAAAAATAAATTGTATTTTCTTTATGTTCTCTAAAATTTTCTATAAAACCTTCTTGTAATAAAATTCTTCCAACATTCCGAGTAATATTAGTAGCTGGTACTTTAACTGTCTTTGTCTTTTTCAAGTTTGCATTTCTTATAGATGTAATCATATTAGCAATAGTATCGTTACTCATGAAAACTCCTTTTTATTATTAATATAAATAAGCTTTTTAATAAATTAAAAAGTTTCTAAGACAAAAAAATAATTTTAGTTTTTTAGAAATTTTTTTGCTAATTTTAAAATGAAAATAATTTAAAATAAAAATAATTAAAAAAAAAATATATAAAATATATATATGTGTAAAAATAATTACGTACCTAAAAAAAAAAAAAATATTAATTTTTTTTGAATAATAATATTAAATTTTTTTTATTTAAGAGTTAATGTAAAAATAAATACATTTAAATTTTTATTAATTTAAAGTAGAAAAAAAATAAAAAAATTTAGGATTTTTAATTTTTATTTATAATACTTCAGGAGCTAATGACACTATTTTTGTAAAATTAGATTCTCTTAATTCTCGTGCAACAGGGCCAAAAACGCGTGTTCCTTTTGGATTTCCTTCTTGATTAATAACAACAGCAGCATTATCGTCAAATTGTATAACAGTTCCATTTTTGCGCTTAAGTTCTTTACAAGTTCGTACAACTACTGCTCGAACTATTTCCGATTTTTTTAATGGCATATTTGGTACTGCTTCTTTAACTACGGCGATAATTACATCACCAATATGTGCATATTTGCGATTATTTGCTCCTAAAATTTGTATACACATCAATTTTCGTGCTCCACTATTGTCGGCTACATTTAAATAAGTTTGAGGTTGAATCATTTTTTTTTTAACCCCCCCAAAAAAGTATAAAATTTTAAATTTTAAAGGGGGGAAAGAATTAAGAAATAAAATATTACTAATTTTAATTATTTATATAATTATTGTTTTTTATTTAGCTCTATTAAGTAGTTATATTGAATTTTCTTTATTTATTTTTTGTATGGACGTAACAGTAATGAATTGAGTACGTATAGGCATTTTATATGCCGCGATTCTCATGGCTGCTCTAGCAATAGTTTCAGGTATTCCACTTATTTCATAAAGTATTCTACCTGGCTTAACAACAGATACCCAATATTCTAGTGATCCTTTTCCTGAACCCATACGTGTTTCTGCAGGTCGCATAGTAATAGGTTTATCTGGAAATATACGTATCCACAATTTTCCACCACGACGTGCATAACGAGTAATTGCTCGTCGTCCTGCTTCTATCTGTCTAGATGTAATCCAAGCTGGTTCAAGGGCTTGAAGGGCAAATTTACCGAAACAAATAGAATTACCTCGAGTAGCTATTCCTTTCATCCGTCCTCTATGTTGTTTACGAAATTTTGTTCTTTTCATGTCATAGTCGACTCTTTTTGGTCTCTATCTCAAAATCGGATATGAAGGGTTTCTTTCATCCGGCTTCTCATGAATAAAAAGTTATTATAAATTAATTTTTTTTATTTAGTAAAAAAGTAAAAAAGTTTTACTAGTAAAAAAATAAAAATAATTATTATAATAATAATATAAAAATTTTGATAATATTTTATATTAAATTTTCACGGGCGAATATTAACTCATTTTTACTTAAAAATATTTAGTTATTATTATGTTTTGTAGTTTATTTAAAATTGGTTTTTTTCGCCATCCTATCTATAATTAAATATATTTAATAACTTTTTTATTTAATTATAGATTACGTCGTTTTCATTACTTCCAAATAAGCGTTTAGGTTTTTTTTTTACAGTGGAGTTTTTTATTTCATATCATCAAATTTATTAGTCTTTTTTGAGGTAAAACTTTTTTATTAAATTTTATTAGATTAACTATTAATAATTCATTATTACTAAATATTAGTAAAATGAATTTTTTTTTATGTTTACTTACACTGTTTTTTCAAGATAAATTTAACCATACGAATTTAATAATAATATGTTATTAAGTTTTTTTTTAATTACAAAAAACTTTTTGCTTCATAAATTTTTTTATGAAAAAGAGTTTAAATGAATATTTTTATTATTTAATAATTCATTTATTGAGTTCTTTCAATAGAAAGCAAAGAATTTATTTCCAGTTTATATTGGAATTTCTCGAGTTTTTTTTTCTTATATTGTTGATTCAAAAAACATCGATTTTAACGAGTCGCACACTAAGCATAACAATTTTTTCGAGATGTTAATAAAAATTATAAATAAATCTTTAAAATAATAAAAACAAAAATAAATTTAATATATTTAATATTAGTATATAAAAAATTAAATATTAGTATATAAAAAATTAAAACAAATTATTTTTCATCTTGGAATATCCAAATTTTTATTCCTAATACTCCATAAATAGTTTGAGCTGGATAATAACAATAATCGATTTTAGCTCGAAGAGTTTGTAAAGGAACTCTTCCTTCTCTAGCCCATTCTACACGAGCAATTTCAGCTCCATTAAGACGTCCTGCAATTTGTATCTTAATACCTTTTATATTCGTCTTTTTCGCCAATTCAATAGCTTTTTTCATGGTTCTTCTAAAAGCAACTCGACTTTCTAACTGTAAAGCAATATATTCTGCAAGAATATTAGGTTCTCCATACGGCTTTGTTACTTCCGTTAAAGTCATGCGAAGTTTGCGATCTCCAGGAGTTAAAATACTTTGCACATTAGTTTTTAATTGTTCAATACCACGACCACGGGTTTCTACCAATAATGCTGGAAATCCTGTATATATTTCAACTTGAATTAAATCTGTTTTTCTTTTTATTTCAATACGTGCAATTCCTCCATAATTTGAAGAGTTTCTTATATTTTTGTATACATAATTTTCAATACAATAACGCATTTTTTGATCTTCTTGAAGAAGTTCAGAATAATTTTTTGGCTGTGCAAACCAATAAGAATGATGTTTTTGAGTTACACCAAGCCGAAAACCAAGTGGGTTAATTTTTTGTCCCATGCTTTTTTTCCTTTTTGAATGATATTAGCATATTATTGACTTCTACTTTTTACGATAATAGTTATATGACAAGTAGGTTTATGTATAGGATATCCTCGTCCTTGAGCTCTGGGTTGAAATCTCCTTAAAACAGTACCTTTATCTACTTTTGCTTCACTTATAATCAAATTATTTTTGTTAATATTCAAATTATTAGTTGCATTTGCTGCTGCTGAAGAAATTAATTGTAATATAGGGTAACATGCTCGATATGGCATAAATTCTAATATCATAAGTGCTTGTTCATATGAACAACCCCGGATTTGATTAATAACTCTCCGCGCTTTATAAGAAGACATACGTATATGTTTGGCTAAAGCTCGAGTTTCTAAATTTGATTCATTATATTTCATTGAACATTACCTCCTAATTAACGACGAGATTTTTTATCACTTTTTGCATGTCCTCGGAAATTTCGTGTAGGTGCAAATTCTCCTAATTTATGACCTATCATACGATCTGTTATATAAATAGGTAAATGTTCTTGTCCATTATGAACAGCAATAGTATGTCCGATCATTGTTGGTACAATAGTAGATGCACGAGACCAGGTAACTACAATTTTTTTTTCTTTTTTTAAATTAAGATTTTCAATTTTTTTTAGTAAATGGGCAGCTACAAAAGGGCCTTTTTTTAGTGAACGTGTCATTGCCAACTACCTTTTATTTTTATGTATATTTTTCAATTTTTTTTTTTTATTTTATTTAAAATTTAATTATCCATTTTTACGACGATGTAAAATTAAAGGATCACTATACTTTTTTATTTTTCGAGTTCTTTTTCCAAATGCAGTACGACCCCATGGGGTTAATGGTTTTTTCCTCCCAATAGGCGCTCGACCTTCACCACCTCCATGAGGGTGATCTATAGGATTCATAACAACTCCTCTTACTCGGGGACGTTTTCCTAACCATCGTTTTGATCCTGCTTTACCCATACTTTTATTGTTAGCATCAGTATTTCCAATTTGTCCAATTGTAGCTAGAGAATTTTGAGATACTAGACGAACTTCGCCAGAAGGTAATCGTAAAGTTGCTAATTGACCTTCTTTTGCAATAAGTTTGGCTACAGTTCCAGCAGTTCTTACTAATTGCCCACCTTTACCTGGTGTTATTTCTATATTATGTATAGCAGTGCCTAAAGGCATGTTGGTTGAAGTAGACCTTTATTTTTTTTATAAAAAAACAGAG